GATTATGCTGAAGGTTCAAAATCCATTTTCGTTTTTTTACTTTAACTTTAGAAAAAAAAATGAAATAAATCCAATGGATTATGGATTAAAAATTTTGGTAAATCAATTTCGAAATGCTTTTCTACTTCTTTTCTAGAATACCCAATATTTGTTTTACATCTTCTATGCGAAAGTGTTCAATTTTCATAAGGTCTTCTCGACTGTTATTCAAAAGGTCCAATAATGTATGTATATTGGACTTTTTTAGACAATTATAGATCCTGGGAGGCAATTCTGATTGGTCAATAAAAATGGATTTCAATGCTATTTCTTTTTTCTTTTTTTTTAGTTTAGCTAATCTATCATGAAACGGAAAAAAAGGTAAAGTAAGGTTGTGTTGATTGTTTTCTAAATGTAAGTTTTCTTCTTCCGCATGTAGAAAAGGAATAAATAAATCAATCAAATTGCGAGAGGCTTCGTGAAGTGCTTCTTTCGGAGTTAAGCTTCCATTTGTCCATATTTCTAGAAAAAGTATCTCCTGTTTTTCATTATCATTCCCATAACAATGAATACTATGATTCGCATTTCGAACAGGCATGAATAGAGCATCTATAGGATAACTTCCGTCGTGAAAGTTCTTTGGCGTTTTTATACCGTATCCTCTATTTCTCTCGATTTGTAATCCAATACACAAATCTATGGGTTCGGTTAGGCTGGCTATATGCTGTGTATTATCAACGATTTCCACAGAAGGTGGTAAGATGATGTCTTGAGCAGTTACATAGCCGGGACCCTTGGCACAAATAAAGGCGTTACGAGTTCCATACAAATTACCTCTCAATACAATTTCTTTCAAATTCATTAAAATTTCATCTACTGATTCTTGAATACCTACTATGGTAGAATATTCATGTGGTATTTTCTCAGATTTTGCACGTGTAATGCATGTTCCTTCGATTTCTCCAAGCAAAGCTCTTCGCATCGCAATGCCTATTGTGTCGGCTTGGCCTTTCATAAGTGGAGACAGAATAAAGCGTCCATAATAAAGACGCTTACTATCTGTTCGTGATTCAACACACTTCCACTGTCGTGTCCGAGTAGAGACTTTTACTTTATCTCGAACCATAGTAATATTTTTTTATTTGATCGGATCATTGAATCATTTATTTCTCTTGAAATCTCTTTAGTGTTTATTTCTACACACGTCTTTTTTTAGGGGGTCTACAGCCATTATGTGGCATAGGGGTTACATCCCGTACGAAACTTAATAGTATACCACTTCTACGAATAGCTCGTAATGCTGCATCTCTTCCGAGACCAGGACCCTTTATCATAACTTCTGCTCGTTGCATACCTTGGTCTACTACTGCTCGAATAGCATTTCCCGCTGCGGTTTGAGCAGCAAAAGGGGTACCCCTTCTTGTACCTTTGAATCCACAAGTACCGGCGGAGGACCAAGAAATTACCCGACCCCGTACATCTGTAACAGTAACAATGGTATTGTTGAAACTTGCTTGAACATGAATAACCCCTTTTGGTATTCTACGTGCACTTTTCCGTGCACTACTGCGCCCATTCCTACGTGAACCAACTTTTGGTATAGGTTTTGCCATATTTTATCATTTCATAAAGATAAGTCAGAGATATATGGATATATCCATTTCATGTCAAAACAGATCTTCTATATTTTATTTGCTTATCGCTTTCTTTAAGATTAGTTTCTTTAAGGAGTTCTTTTTAGAATAGAAAGATTATCCTTGTCTTTGTTTATGTCTCGGGTTAAAACAAATTACGATAATTCGTCCCCTCCTACGGATTAGTCGACATTTTTCACAAATTTTACGAACGGAAGCCCTTATTTTCATGGTTGTTATTCCTAAAATTTTTCCGAATCCACTTGTTGGAAGAAAATAAGTTTCTTGAAATTTTTGAACCTTGAATTGGATCCCCTTGAAAGGAATCTTGAAGTTGAAAAAACTACCTAATCGTTCGAATACTTGTTGCGGAGTCTATAAATTATGCGCCCCTGGTTGAATCATAAGCACTTACTTCACTTTTGTTGACTCTATCCCACGTTGGTATACGTATAAAACTCTCCCGAAACATAACCTAGAATCAGATCTTCATTATCTAAAGGAATCCGGAGTGGGAGTGATTCACTAATTTAATTAAACCTCCATGAACCCTTTTTTTGTTCTTTTATTCCATCTTTGACGTATCAACTACTGTAGGGCAGTAGGAGTTCTATTAGACAACCCGTGCTTTTTTCTTTTTTTTTTTAACAAACGGAAAGTTTCGGATACAATTCGTATATCGGATAGATTACCATATATAACACAAAATTTCGCCACCGATTCCTTCTAGTCGAGCCTCCCGGTCTGTCATTATACCCCGAGAAGTAGAAAGAATTACAATCCCCATCCCACCTAAAATTCTAGGAATTTGTTGATAGTTAGAATAGATTCGTAGACCTGGTCGACTGATCCGTCGTAAATTTAAAATAGTTCTATGAGGTCCTTTCCTATTCCTTCTATGTCGTAGGGTTAAAACCAAAAAATATTTGTTACGTTCCCGGTGTTTCCTTACGTTATCGATAAAACCTTCTCGTAAAAGTATTTTAACAATGTTTTCAGTGATGTTAGTAGATCCTATTCGAATCGTTCCTTTTCTATTCATGTCAGCATTTCGTATAGAGGTTATTATGTCAGCAATAGTGTCTTTACCCATGGTAAACTAAAATTTTTGTTGCTCCCGAATTTTGATATAACCAACGTGTTCTTTTTTTTTTACTTAGTAAAGGTATATACGTGAGACACAATCTACTAATTAATCTATGTCATTTAAATAGTCTAATTAAAATACTATAACTATATTGGGGTCTCGCCTTATAATACCTCAGGAGCTAATGAAACTATTTTAGTGAAATTTAACTGTCTCAATTCCCGGGCGATCGCACCAAAAATTCGAGTTCCTTTTGGATTTCCTTCTTGATCAATGACAACTGCAGCATTGTCATCATATCGTATTATCATACCGTTGTCGCGTTTGAGTTCTTTACAAGTACGTACAATTACAGCTCTGATCACTTCTGATCTTTCTAGAGGCGTATTTGGTACTGCTTCCTTGATCACAGCAACAATAACGTCACCAATACGAGCATATCGGCGATTACTAGCTCCTATGACTCGAATACACATCAATTCTCGGGCCCCGCTGTTATCTGCTACATTCAAATGGGTTTGGGGTTGAATCATTTTTTAAATCTCTTCTTTCAATGTAACAAAGGACGAAGAAAAAAAGAAATATTGTTTGTCAAAAAAAAAGGAAACCTGCAATTATTTTTTTTTAGTCCCAAGACAAGACTTCTTTCCTTTGGTTCTATATTCCTATCCTGAAATAATGAATTGAGTTTTTATAGGCATTTTGGACGCCGCTATTGAAATAGCCTTTCTGGCTATATTTTCGGCTACTCCGTTCATTTCATAAAGTATTCTGCCCGGTTTAACGACAGCTACCCAATACTCGGGGGATCCTTTCCCCGAACCCATACGTGTTTCCGTAGGTCTTACCGTAACTGGTTTGTCTGGAAATATACGTACCCATATTTTTCCACCACGGCGTACGTTTCGTGTCATTGCGCGGCGCCCCGCTTCTATTTGTCTAGATGTAATCCAAGCGGGTTCAAGTGCTTGAAGAGCATATCTACCGAAACAAATGCGATTACCTCGATAAGATATTCCTTTCATTCTTCCTCTATGTTGTTTACGAAATCTGGTTCTTTTGGGGTTATAGTTGATGGTTGTTTATCAATTCCATCTCTACTACAGAACTGGACATGAGAGTTTCTCCTCATCCAGCTCCTCGCGAAAAATGACTAAAAAATATTTGATTCTTAAAATATACAGGTAGTTAATGAATAGATTGAATCTCGGGATTCTTTGCTTTGTGGATCTATTAAAAATTTGTATATCTTGTTTGGATATATATATTGGATATTGGATATATAAGGAATTAAACACGATTCTCTTTCTAGATAATGCCTTAATCTTGGTTTTGTTATAATGTTATAACGAATCCTTATTTTGTTTTGTTTTTTATTATATTCATATCAGATTCAGATCGACAAAAATTTAACAATCAAATAAAATAAAAATAAAATTTTCGCGGGCGAATATTTACTCTTTCAATATCTAGTTCAGTTGTCGTGTTAACTCATGACCTCTCAGAATCAGAATAAAAAGAAATGAAGTGGTCTCTGGTTTGTTCCGCCATCCTACCCGATAAATCATTCGGATTTGTTTTCAATAGAATCCTCCGCATTCACGGGTTCCGTCGTCCCCATCGCTTCTCGATTAATGCTTAGGTCTGAATTCTCCAATGGAGCCTTATTTAATATTTTAATATATTTAATTTAATAAATTGAATATATTTAATAAAAATTAAATAAAATTTGTCAACCTTCTCAGTCTTTATTGACTTAAGTTCAGGCTCTTGATTTTTTCTTCAATTAACAGATATTCATCTAATTATTGATGAATCTCTATTGATGCTCTATTACATTGCTCTTTATGAGATGCTTCATAGACCTTACATATTGGAATCATATATCATTTCATTGCTATTTCTTTTTCTCTCTTTCTCTCATCCTTCTATTTATCCACATACTTTTTTTTTGCTTCATAATTTAGATATATTCATAATCAGATTGGTTTTTTATTTTACTTAATTTAATGCAAATGCAAAAAAGATTCAGTTGCTATAATGATATGACCAATATATCATATCTTGACTGATTCTTTGGATCCAGATAATCCGAAGCGATGAGTTGGTTATTAGTGCTATAGTTATTAGCTTATACTGTGGTCCGCCCATTTTTTTTTGAATACTAACTAAGCCTACTAAAAAACCCAACGAGTCGCACACTAAGCATAGCAATTATATCAAATGATCAATCAATTTTTTATTTAACCCTATAGAATTTCCTTATAGATAGAAATTAGAACTGCTCATTTTTTTACGTT